GAGTAGTAGTACTTGCTAAAGCTAAATGTTGTATCCCTCTCGACACGTGAAAGCTAAAAACAGTCTACTAGATAAGCCAAGTAAAGCAGTGCCAGATACAGATGAAAGAGTTTAATCTCCTTTTGAGAGTTGTCAATTCCTTATTCAATCCTCCCCCGAGGGGTACTTCTATTGAAGCTTTAGAGAATCCAGGTCCAGCGGAAGGTAAGGCTGGGAAAGACCACAAGAAGCTGAAGAAGGGACAGGCCTCGTCAACGGAGTTTTCTTATGAGCTTTCTCTCAGAAGGCTTGGCTACGGAAGATGACCTGATGGAGGAAGACTTGAAGGTTGGTGAGTCAAGCAGTCAGACCCAGGTTAAAGAAAATGAGCCAAAATTTCAAGTTCAGTTAGGTAACTTACCTGATAAGGTGGATTGCAAGATGATCCTGACTTTGCCAAGAGAGTTCATGGCAAAAACCAATCAGAATGAATCTTTGGAAAGGGATGTGGTGGATACTCAGTAAGCTTGCCATGAGGTAGTGATGCCTCGAGGAGGTTACCTGAAGAAGGTTCTTCTCATTATCACTGACGGTCTAACCAAGGAACTATGTATTGGAGCTTCCCTGTTCTCCAGGTCTGTTATTAGGATAGGGCAGAAGTTGGGGTGGCTGCACTGCGCTTTATATCTTAAGCAGTGTGCTTCTTCCCTTCAGAATGGATCGGTCAAGCTCTTCTTATCTTTCCAACTCGAAAGCCACTATTCATAAAGTCTTTGTTAAAGCAAGGAGGCACGGATCAGGGAATAGAAAAGTCTTTGGATGAATGAATTTAGGTATCGAAGTTTGACTCTTTGACACTCTCTCTTTCGATGGCGCTATCACTTTGGAGCGATAGCCGGAACTAATGACTGGTATTAGAAAGCTAAACCTAGGATTCTACATAGCCTTTAAGTTAACAAAGGAAGAAGGGCTTGCCTAGATCTCGTATTCCATCTGCCATAGACGCTTTCTTTTTACTACGCAAGCAAGCCGGGGAGTGAGGAAAGCGACGAAGTGTATCTGTCCTTCTAAAATCAAAGAAAAGAGTTCAGAAGTTCATTAGCTCATCTCGAATGGGGTGAATCAGGAAGGACAAGACGAATGCGAGTTCAGGGACTATCAAAAGATAGGCCCGAACGGAGCCCTTTGAAGTGAAGGCTTATTTCATCGATCCAGGTTTTTGTGTGATCATCTCGACTAGCTATGTTGTGCAATGGACCTATAGGGTATACCCCTACCTATGAAGGTCCTGCTCGTGCTTGCACCAGGTTATCTCCGACTCCCACTGCCAGGAGTGGAGGGGATAAGAAGGACATATCCTCAAAGTTTCTCGATCCCGCTCTCCCCACTCGCAATCTTATTTTTGACTCATTCCATTCTTCTTCTGCTGAAATGCTATGGACGTCACACACAATCTAGAAAACGTGTCAGTTGTGAACTCAGACCTTGAGAGAAGCCGCAGTTGACTGCTATTTCGGCCTAGACGATCCTTAGACGCACAAGGCGCTTCTAATTGTACAAGTCAGTCGTTCCTGGCGCTGTTTGGAGTAGTGCAAGATGAGGGCGAGAAATTCCGAGACTATGAGCTCTTCCTATGACTACGAGCAGTAGCAGTAGCTGTGGCCAAGATACGAGCAAGAGAATAGCCATTCTGTCGCACCTTCTGAACTGGACACCTTTCTGACATCAAGGCAACTCCAACTACCGGAAAGAGCCGTTACATTAGCTCGAACATTCGAGTTAGAGATGAAAAGGACCGCCCTTCAACTATCACCTCCCTTCAAGAAATTGAATTGAGTCAGTGACCCTGTCCCCTATTAGAGAGGAAGAGTTCCGTTGTGTCCAGTCATCGTCTATTCATATTCAACTCAAAGAACTTGACTTTCACTTCTAGCTTTATTAGCATAAAGTGCCAGCTAGGCCAGCCATTAGTTCCATTGCTTTCCCAAGAAGTGAAGTAGCGATCTCTCCCTCTGAATGAACAGAAGCGGAATGCAACTCAAACAAAGTTCTAGGATCGGATCGAGCAATGAGGTCCCACGATGAATGAAAATGAGCTGAAACGGAGCAAAAGGGAAAGCCCGCGGGAAGCAAAGTAGCAGCTCAACCAGTTGCCGGTCTTGTTTGCGTAGGAAATGATTTTGGCGGAATACGGTGTTTGAGAGTAAGCTCCTATTCAAAAATCGGGTCTGTCTGTAAGCAATTACCTTTCCTTAGTCTAGCAAGGCTAGCCACCTTCTAACCAAAAAGAAACCAAGGAAAGCAGTCAAGCCGAAACCTGTGCCATCCTAAAATAACCCAATGGGCGTACGAATATCTGCTTCGAAAGGACCAAGAGAGTCTTTATTTACGCTATTCTTTGCATCTCGAGAGAAGCAGCCGATTCGTCCGTAGGGGCGTCTTTATATGAGATTATATCTGTCGAACGAGGGACCGATAAATGACCTAAAGAGAAAGGACCGGAAATCGTAGGTTGGACTTTGCCTGGTATTGACTGATTGCGTCTTGGTTGCTATAGTTGAATAGAAAGATGATTCAAGTTCTCCCAAGCCAGTAGAGTAGCTTTTCCTTCTGATTATAGTGTTCGGGCATAAGAAAACAGAGTTTAGAGCGAAAGCACTTCCGGGCTTAGGCCTGACTCGAGGCTAATTCACGATTTGTGAATCAGTTGCAGTTGGTTAAGTTTTTTTATACTAAAAGGACAGTTTGGTATTTCAGACGGCGCAGACTCAAGGAAGAAGGAAGCTTCAGAGCTGGAAAGGCTTAATAAGCACATCTCCAGTACACTTCACTTACACCTTATTTCAACTTTCACATTCATTTGAAGCACTTACGAACAAGTACTTATTATTATACATAAGCATTGAAGACTACTAGTGATACATGCAAACACACCAAATAAAAGCAATCTACTTAGGATAGGAGTGGATCTCCACGAAAGAAAGCCCTGGATTAAAACACACACTACTTTGGGTCGACGGACTCCTTATTTGAATCTTTTAGAAAGAGCTAATGCTCATTTCTTTTAATCTTGCGGGGGATCACGTGCGATAGCAGTAAGAATAAGCTCCTGCTGTTCGAGAAGGAGGGCCCTCTTTTGGTTTTCGAGGGCTTGGATTTTATTCCGTATAGCCAGCATACGAGATCTTATCTTTTCTGGATCGATCGGCGGCATGTGTTCCCAGAACAGACCCAGCATTCGCTCCCATTCGAGCTTCTCCTCTTCCCCTTGAGAGATTTCTTGCGGAATTCTTGAAAGTCGGGCGTGGATATCATCCATATCGAAACTAAAACTCAAAGTCTTTTTTTCTTTCTAAGTTCGCGTCTCTCTTTGAAAATATAGACTGAAAGAAGCTTCTATTTATAGGCCTTGGAGGCGCTTAACTCTTTCTTATTATTAGTAAGAATTGTTGTCTTAGTTCCGTAAGATGGTTCAACCCCGTCTTTTCATGAATATGGAACCCCCTCCACTAGATTTTGCTGAAAAATTTGCCTTTCCCCGTACGGATTGGAGTACGAAAGGCCCACCCCAAAGAGCGAATAGTCCTTTCTTTTTTTCGGGTATCGCCACGCGGCTTAATCCCGATCACTCCCTCAGGAATAGGAGCCAATAATAGAACGCACATCAGAAAGTACTCCCCTTTCTCTAAGAATAAGGCTGGGTTCCAAAGCCCCTTTCTTAAGAGATAGAGCAATCCTTACTCGACAGCTCAAAGCTGACCAGTACAAAACCATGTGATCTGTCCTCGTTTCCCTACCCCACTGGCTTCTACGTGTCTTTTTTTTACTGGCTTATTTGTACCCAGCTACATCATGGACTCCCCTCGGCCAATCCTCACTCGACAGCTCCGTCCTTGCTTACTACGTGAGACCGAAGCTAGCTCTCTTGATTGATCTGATCAGATGCTTGCTTTTTCCCCGGAAAGACGGATAAAGCCCCTTTCCAGCTCGCTCTGTAAGTCCACTAGCAAGACACCAGTACAATGAGTCAGGTGTTAAGTAAAGAATAACTGTGACCAAGAGTGATTGTGAAGAAGATGACACAGCATCCTCTGAAGAAGATGGTCCTGCCACCTATCTTGCCCTAAATGCAACTGTTGTGCAAACATTATGGAGAGACTTCGAGGGCTCTAAGCGCCAGCATTAATGCAAAAATATTAGTTTGAAAAAGTCTATTGTAAAGGAATTCGATGCTTTTCCTATTTCTCATATCTATTGAAAGATAAACAAGTCTGATTTAGTTGTCATGATGATGATGAACAATAACTGAAACACTCTGAAGTGGGAATGAGATATCACCCTTCGTTTACCGGAAATTTGTTAACATCTTTCATTATTGGAAGCTAAGAATCAAAACCATTTTCGTTTGGGGGATGGATTAGATTAGATACTGAAGTTTCTTCAGAAGTCATCGACCCAGACACCTTTTTTTTTATGATGCAACATGAAAGATATATGTTGGAATAGAATTCTCAGAAAAAGCTTTGATTTTTGAGAAAAATGACAAGGGGCAAAGCGGCTCAACTATTGCTATACACTGTTTTTTTAGGTAAAAACCACCCGTTGAGCTCCTTTCAAAGTTATCTAGACAGATTTTCCTCTTCCTATGCTGATATCAAAGCATACGGGAGAGATCTGTTCCAACATGTGGTTCCTGTAAGAGATTGGTATTTAGGCAGGGTATCATAAAAAGATGAACCCTCAGATGGAGAAGCTGATTGAACAAGAGGTTAAACGGATTTGGAAATAAATGCGGAATCTTTCCAATTAGACATTCCACTCGGGTATCCAGTACCAGTAAGCAAAAAGAATGGTAAGATTAGTTTGTTTATAGATTTTATAGATCTTAATAGACACGCAATCAGGCATCATTCTCCTCTCCCAATGACAGATGGACCTCAACCATCCGTTAATGGATCAGAAGTAATGTCCATATTATATGGTTTTTTATATGGTTATAATTAGCAGATACTAGTACGCCC